GGGAAGTGGTGGTCTTGTTTTAGAGTATCCAGGTCTTGAGTCCCCCCTCTTTTGGTTAGGGGGTCTTAGCGAATGTCCGGATTAGTGGAGTTGGGCCCCTTAAAGTAAGCTATTAAAAGCAGTAAGCAGTTGTTTTCGGTTCGTTTTGAGTTGAGTTCCTTTCTACAGGGACGCCCAAGCAGCGGGGGTATGGGGGTAAACAGGGGGGCAGACAAAGCAACTGGGGGTAAGTCCGCTAAGTCCAGCTAGTCCAGTCAAGCAAGTCTAAGCTAGTCTAAGCAATTCTGCAGTCACTTCACTTGCTCCTTCGGAGGACTAAGGGAGATCTTTACTCACACAGCCGGAAAGGGTCAACAACAAAGTGGGGTACGGGGGGGATCCATAACGGACTACTCGCTTACCGGAAGAGGTGGTCAACAACAAGGTTTGGGGTACCTAACGGACTACTCGCTTACCGGAATAGCCGGAGGGACTGCTTCCCCTAAACGCTTATCCCTTACGGACGACTTCCCCGAAAACGACTCCCCTTTGCGTAAGCCCTGCGGGACGACTTGCCAAAAGACTACTCGCTACTAACTGAAGGCGTGACGCTCGTGCTTCTTTCGAGGAAGCCACTTCGATGCACTTCCTTGATTGACCGAAAGGCAGGCCCAAGCTTGAGTTGTCTCTGCTTGGATTCGCTGGACTCTGTCTGGGTTCGTCTAGCTTTGCATTGCTTGCCTTGGACTCACTTTGCCCAGCTTTGCATTGCTTTGCCTGGCTTAGACTGGGTGAACTTCCCCCCCTTTGAAAGCCCCATACCTTACTAGAGCCCCCCCAACAAGACCACAACTCAATCAAGTCCGCCTTCCGTCCCCCACTACCAAAAGACGTGGAGACCCGTATCTCTCGTCAGCTCCTTACCTAAGGCTACCTTCACGTCACTTCCTTGAACTCGCTTAAGGAAATCCCAAGCTCCAATCAGCTCAGCTCCATAACTCGAAAAGAGCAACTACACAACAACAAGGCAATGGGGCCTACAGACCCCCATTTATACCACCACTCAAAACGAAAACTCAAAACACCAATTCTCCTAGCAACCCTAACCCCTACTAACTTAAGAAGCAACCGGACTCGCCTCAACAAGAGAAGCTGCATCCCTACGGGAAAGAGTCCCGTAGGCCCTTCGGGAAAGATAGCAGAAAGAGAACCGCTGCTTTGACTTGACTCTCCCCTGTAACCCCTTGCCCTCCTGCCTGCAGATTGCCACAAAAGACGTGTGAGTACGCCCCTCATGCTTTGCGTTGCCAGCTTTGCTTTGTCCAACCCCTTTGACCCCTGCACCTATAACATAACTATACCCAACTTAAGGCTTCTTTCGAGGAAGTGAAAGACGGTGGAGGGGCACTACACTGACTCGCTTTTCCGAAAGGTTTTGTCAAAGCCTCAATCCGCCTCTTTCCCAACAACTCAAATCGCGTATCCCTGCCCTTATTGACTTAAAGCTGGGATCCTTAGACCTCCCTGCCTACGGACGACTATTAATAAAGCACTGCTCTTTCCTCACATCTACCTAACCAACAACGACTACCCTAAACTAAGTCAACAAAGGGATGCGTTTCCCCTGTCGGGCCCACCGAAATGAACCTGACGCACTTTGGCCTAATTAGGGGGTGGGGCCCCTCAATAGTAAGTTGCTGCTACGTTTGCTGCCGTAGGAGGACTAAGGGCTGTCTTTACTCACACAGCCGAAAGAGAAGATGCGTTTTGCTCGCTACTAATGCGGCTCAACCCCCCTTAACGCCAATACTCGCAACTGGTCGCACTAAGGAACAATTACTACTGACTACTTTGGCTTAAGGCTACAGAAAGACATTGGGTGTAATCGCTCTTGTTCGCTCAGATCCTGCTCTTCATTGAGTTGGCTTCTCCGGAGGATCCTCGCTTTGTCTAGACAGCCCTACAAGCCGTTGGAAGACCTATTCTCAATTTCATAACCTTCATATTTATATGAACTATATCCACTACACAGACTTTCCGATACAGAAAGGGAAAGAGAAAAATCGCCTACCAAAACACTTTTTTTCGATCTCCATTCTCTAACGAATATCTCTTTTCCAGTGGATCTTTCTTCTCCAGCGGATCTATATTCTCTGGAAGATCCCCCTTATCCATCGGAAGATCATTATGAAAAAATGGGTGGAGAAAAATGAGCAACTACCATTTGCATAGACCAATCCTTGACCTCGATCGAATCCACTCGAAAGCCCTTTTTCGCTCTATAAATGCTTTCGTCTTGGATAAATGCGCATTGAATTGCTTAAGAACGCGTATAAGTCGTTCTAACGCGATCTGAGAGGCTTCGTACTGTCCTTGTTGGGCCAGCCGTCTATTACATAATCTAAGTCAGTCCTCCCTGAAAGAAAGGAAACCACTCTTCTTTTAGGAATCCCGCTAGCCAATAGAAAGCGCTACTCGTAGAGGCCTTAAGCGAGCATTCAGTAAAAGTCAGTATTAACCTTGCCCTTGTTGACTTTTTTGGGGCTAGCTAACCATAGAGAGGAGAGCCCGTTGAGGAATGGGCATCTGAACCGGGCCAAGCTCTTTGAATGAATGAGTACTTCGGGACTCTATGACTAACAATCTGAACTGGACCAGTAGTATCCGAATGCACTAAAATAGATTTATAATCGATTGATGCACTTTTCCTTTCCCGGGACGCTAACAAGCCGAACTCGTTAGAAGGCTGTTAAAAAGAGTTATAACCTACTTAAATAGAAAGAGAATGTGGTGGTACCGCCAAAAGATCGTAAAAGAATCATTCGTAGGTCTCGGAGTCTCGGTTTTAGAGAATCGGAGCAGGCACCAACAAAGAATAGGTTGAATGAACCGGACACCGTACCTCACCCGAAATCCCGCCGCCAAAACTTGAATGAATAATAAATGGAAAGCACCTGCAGCGTACAAGCGGAGGAGTCTTTAGGTAGTCTTTCCCTATTTCCGAGCTTGGTTGGTTAGCTCCTTTCGTACTTGTATTGTACTTGCTTTTCGTTGACTAAACCGCTGACTGGCCGGTTTGCGAGTGATGAACCGATCTCGGGGAAAAGGTAAGACTTTCAAAGTGAGTTCAGAGACAGAAGTGGTCAAGGGGCTAATTGACTCGCATGCTTACCGCGGAGCGGAAGTGAGTACTTAAGCGGACTTAGCCGCTGATTGAACTGATCTCGAAGCGGACCGGGTTGCTAGTACGGCGGGAAGGGTAGGATTGGGGTTTGTTGGGGCAAGGAGTAGTTTCTTTTCCGCCAGGGGAGGAACGAATCCACGAATCAAACAGGTGAACCATGTTGTTCGAAGCGATCCAAGTGAGACTGGGACTACGTACTACGCGAATCAAGTTCTAGTCGGTCAAGTCCAATGCTGAGATGACCAAGGAGGTCACATATTCAGACTGTGGAACCGCCTTCTTGGTTTGATCTGGAGCAGCTTCTTCTTGGCTCTCAGGTTGAGAAGCCCTTGGATAGATCCTTGCATAGTCTTTTCCTGTTCGAGTAGCTAGAACCTCGGTCGGCCTAGTCTTCTCTGTAGGTGCGTCGGTGACCTCGATCAGCCTCTTTCTGGAAGTAGAGGATGAGGGGTCTTTTGGAACTTCTTCGGCTGATGGCTCGCTTCGGGTGACTCGAGGAGCAACCTTGATGTAGTCGACTTCTCGAATCTTCTCTTTGGATGGCTTGATGTCGATGCATAATGGCTTGCTTGGACGAATCTTCTGAGGAACCACCTCGTCGATCGGGTTGGAATCGTCACATGCCTCGCAGACATGCAACTTTTCCTTCCCCTTCGAGGAAGTGCGCTTGGATGGGCGCAAGATGATCTCGATCGACTTGTGATGAGGGCGACTCTCCTGAGGAATATCCTCTTAGTAAGGATTCGAGTCATCATACTCTTCAACCGTCATCACTTGCGGTGAGATCGATCGGCGCGATTTCTCCTTTTTCGGTGGCGGAGCGACCTCTTTTGATAACTTAGAGGAGGTTCGGTCACCTTCTTCTCCGGCTAGAAGCGATTCGAAGAACCTTCTCATGATCTCTACTTTCCCTGAATGATATCGAGGGTGAGAGGGAGGTTCATCGACTTCGAGCGCGTTGATAGGGATCTCCTTGGAACCAGATGCATGATCAGGGAGAGGATCCTTGAAGATTCTCATGTTGGCGTTGCTGCCTTGTGGGGTCTTCCATTTTTCGACTCCCGGAAAGCGAATCTCATCGGAATCGATGAGTCTTTGAACAACAGCTCTTAGAGTCCAACACATGTCGGTCGTGTGACCGTGATGTCGATGGAACTCACAGTGGAGATTCTTGTCCCAATTTTCTGGTAAAGGTGGTAACCTTTCCCTTGGGAACGTGATGATATCTTTGATTTGAGGCAGGAGTTCACTTAGGGATATGGGTAGGGGAGGATAATCCGGCCTTTGATTGGGACTGTTGCCCCTTCTGCCCCCATAATCATAAGGAACTCGAGCATCTTGGTTACGCCTTCGACGATCATCGGTTTGCGGAGGACGACGATCGTTGGAAGGGGTCTTCTGAGATAGGTTCCGTCCAGATTGCTTCTGATCAGGAAGACGGACCTCAACGGCACCCATTTGGCTTTCTTCTTCCATGGTAGCTGCGTTGGGAGTGGCAGCTGCCTTGGTAGTCTTCTTCCTAGCCTGAGAACTTGATGGAGGCTTTTCAGAAGGCTGAGATGATGAAGATAAGGGAATAGTCCCGTCCTTGGTCCTCCTTTCCATTCGCGCCACTCTATCAAAGAGTTTGACGAACGTAGTAGGATTGCCATAAGCCACGGCAGTCTTTAGCGGTCCGGTCATGTGTTCTATGACCATTTCGACGGCTTCGGACTCGGGAATGGCAAAGGACATCGCTCCATCGGTTAACATAATCTTCGAACGATTCGTCGGCCTTTTGCACGACTTGGGACAAATCAGTGATAGTCGGAATACGTTCAGTGCGAGAGCGGAACTGAGCTCTGAACTTCTCCATGAGGTCATTGAAATTTCTAATCGACTCCACGGGAACAGAGCCGTGTCGTCGCGATGATTGAGCTTCTCCCCGTACCCGAGAAAAGGTGGGTTCGGTGGGTACTTGTTCTGGGTGAGAAGAATGACGGGAGTTAGCGTAAATGCTACCCCGTAATGAATGGGTGTTAAGGCTGGACAAACCCCGCGAGAGGCCGGACGAGACAGAGTCATCGTCACGGGGAGTCTCGCTTTCGGGGAATTCCCCCCCTTCATTGCTCCACTGCATATCGCAAACTTGCTCGGGAAAGGGAATCTTCTTCCGGGCCTGGTGATCCTTTTGTCCGCCTTGGGCCGATGGAGAGGAATAGGGATTGGGTCTTTTCCCTTTCCAGGCTCCAGCATGCTCAGCCTTGTGGGAGGATTGGTCCGTGAAGGTGTGCAGGTGTAAGCGTGCGATTTCTGCATAAACAGAAATATAAATATGCAGGAATTTAAACCTTGTTAAAAATATGAAGAGTGTAAAATATAAAAAGAGAAAAAGCGGCGACTAACACTACGTTTTTCGGGATTAACGCATTTCTTTTATGATTCAAAAATTTTGAGAGCACGCACTACTTCCGAACCAAGGCATTTAGTTCCTTCCCCCGCCGCCTACCTATTCATTCATGCTACACCTTCCTTGAATCCTCGATCCCGATTCAACTGAATGAAACAACTGAAGCTACCTTGTATGGCACTCCCGCTGTGCTACCGATGGAGATCGTCGTTCCCTCCATACGGGTGGCTTTGCAGCATTGCTTGGCAGCGGACGATTACACTTCGTATAGTCTTCGAGAGCTAGAAGGTGCAGACGAGGCTCGTCTGAAGGCACTGGATTCACTTAAACTCAGGCACGAGTTGCGCGAGAGCATAAAAAAAAAGTAAAGAGAAGTGGGAGTACGTTCTCAAAAAAATATTCCCTATCAAGGGCAGACCCGGTGTATGGAAAGTTCACTCCTAACTGGGAAGGACAGGGAATGGAGGGAGGGTTCTACTACTCCTGCGCTTGTTAACAAGGGAGCGCTAGCGACCGATCAAGTAAGGGAGTAGTTTCCGTTAATCGACTTCTTTCTCTTGCGTCGATTCCTATCCCTATTCTCCTAGTCACCTTCCTTGCCTACGGCACCAATAGCAAGAAGGTCTGACTCCTAACTAATAAGAGGTTGGACGGAGATAGAGATTCAATACCACACCACTGGACTACTGATCCCTTGCTTTGCGTAGGAACATGAGCAACGAGGTATGACTCCTTATTAGGATTGGTTTCTTCCTTCCTCCGTTACGGAAGATAGCAGCTTCGCTCGTACTCTCTTTTCTTGCAAGCGAAACTCCACTCACTTTGAACCTTAGGAAGACTAGAAAAGAGGGTCTGACTCCAGTGTGCCTCCTCCCTATTGATAGTAGGACTCTGACTTTGAGACCGGTTCCTCTATTGTTGGGAATGGGAGCCATACCAATTGCAGAAGGGGAGGGCATGCCTGGTAATCTATCTCATCTGCCCTTTCATCCGTATTGGCCGGCGGGTGGGCCAACTAATCTATCTGAGGGAGCTTAGCCGATAGGCTAGGTTTATGAGTAGGAAATTGCAGCTAGCTATATGCTTAACACATGCCATTTCAAACAACTCAGGTTCCCTCTCTGACACACGGAGGCCGGCCCATCACCTGAGTAAAGGCATTCAGCTTGCTACTGGGCTGAACTCGCGCCCCACATTTCATTCGTGCAGTTCAGGTGGGAACCTCGCAAATTCCCCAACTTCAAAGAAAAGGTAGCTTTGATCTATTCAGCTACCGCTTCCCCCTAATCAAGGATGTTCCCAAAGCCAGACTTTCAAAATGCGTCTATGGACTTAGACTTTCATCGCCGATGCTACTATAATTCTGTTAGTTGGTTTGTCTGCTCTCGTCTTTTATAGGGCTCTCTTTATTTTATGTGCTTATAGTATAGCCGGTTGTATAGTGCGTTAGATGGCTTCTGTTATCCGCTGATACACTATCCTCCCCCCGTTGGTACATTGGTATAGACGGCTTCTCCTCTACTCATTACAGGAGGTCCACTTTTGGAATTCGACTTTCCTCTCCTTTCCCCTGTCCTGTCTGCCGTTTGCTTCTCTTTTCGTCTTGGGTTTAGGCATGGATTCCTCTTATTCAATCTACATTCCCTTCTCTTCTGGGAACCCAGCTCCTCCGGATGATCAATTCCCGTATCCTTCTTTCTGTCTTTTTGAACAACTCTTTGTATGTTGGTTGCGCCCATTAGTATTAGTCTTTTTTTCATGCGGTGCGTCGGGTGGGACTACTTGAGTCAAATCAGTCATTGGATACGCTGGGTTTAGGGCCTATATTCATAGCCTCATCCAAGTGAAACTAAGGGTCTGAAAGAGTTTTCTTCGAGCGAGCGGTCTTTCTATCTTTTTGGGTTGCATGCCCAAGGCAATGCTTTTTGTAGATTGAGATGGATTGATC